ATAAAAATCTTAGAATTTATTCATTTTTAAATTTGCAGTTTAAAATTAAAATAAGATTATTCCTGAATAGTATTACATCTATTGTAAATAAGGGGCGACCTCCGGCTATCTCATCTACTGGACCGCATAGACGTAACAAAGGGTCATACTAAGTCTAACACACATCTAATACATAATAAATTCGGAGAAAAAGAGGAGATGATGGCATATAGCTCAAAATCAGTACCTATTAAAATAAGGAGAGATTTCCCAGTAAAATTTAGCATACTCTCCTTTAATATATCGAGATAACCGATAGACATGAGTTTTGCGAAAAAAAAAATTTTTTCAATTTGGCAGAAAATTGCGATAAATTTAGAATTTATTTATGATACTTGAAAATCAGTTGAAATTAAGATTTATAGAGTAAATTACTCTTTTTTATATTTTCAAAATATATACTTAGGATAGTTAATAAATCTATTTATATTGAAAAATTTAAAAAAATGAAAAAATAAAATATTGTGGTTAATTTACTTATTATATCATAGGGATATTCAATAGGTATAGCTCCTAAAAAAGTTAATAATAAAAAAGTATTGAAAAAAATTCAAAAATTTAATTTTTTAAAATTGTTGTAATATAAAGATGAAATTTTATTTTTTATTATTAATGGTAAAAATGCAATTATTATGATTGATATTACTAAAGCTATTACTCCTCCCAATTTTCTAGGAATAGAACGTAAAATTGCATATGCGAATAAAAAATATCATTCAGGCTGAATATGAGGAGGAGTAATTATAGGATTTGCTATAATGAAATTTTCTGAATCTATTAAATTATAAGGAAATAATAAAATTATAATTGAAAATGGAATTAAGAAAATTATAATTCCTTGGAAATCTTTAATTGAAAAATATGGGTGAAAGGGAATTTTATCAATATTTAATGATACACCTAAAGGATTTGATGATCCTTTTTCGTGAAGTAATATAATATGAATTAATATTATAAATATTAAAATGAATGGTAAAATAAAATGTAAAGAAAAAAATCGAATTAAAGTATTATTATCTACAGAGAATCCTCCTCATACTCAAAATGTAATTGATTGTCCTAAGTAAGGAATAGCTGAAATTAGATTAGTAATTACTGTAGCTCCTCAGAAAGATATTTGACCTCATGGTAAAATGTAACCAAGAAATGCTGTTATTATTAAAATGAAAATAATTATAACTCCAGTTAATCAAACTTTAAAAAAAAAGAAAGAAGAGTAATAAATTCCTCGTCCAATATGAATATAAATGAAAATGAAAAAGAATGAAGCTCCATTAGCATGAATAGATCGAATTAGTCATCCAAAATTTACATCTCGTTGAATATGAGAAATTATTTGAAATGCTGTAGAAATGTCTCTAGAGAAATTTATTGCAAGAAATAATCCAGTTATAATTTGAATTAATAAACAAATTCCTAATAATGAACCAAAATTTCATAAATATGAGATGTTTGATGGAGATGGAATATTGATATAAGGATTTATTATTTTTATCATAAGTTAATTACTTTTTATTGGGGATGAAATTCAATTCAATATTTTTATTACAATTATTAATGAAATAAATAAATATATTATTATTAATAAAATTATATTTATAAATGGGTAAAAATAAATTATAATTAAATTTTCATTATAAAATTTTACATATATTGGTGAAAATTTTAATATAATTAAAATTGAAATTAATATCAATTTAATATTAAAATTTATTTTTTTATTTGGACATAGACTAATTATATATATGAAAATAGTTAATATTCCTCCTATAATTAATAAAATTAAAATCAGAGGAATTAATGAGTTTATGGAATATTGATAAAATATAAATGAAATAAATAAAGTTAAAATAATAACTGAAATTAATATTATTATTGGATGTATTATTATTGTTATTATAATAAGTGTAATTAATATGAATTTAATATTATACAGAAAATATTGTATTTATAGCATATAAATTTTGGAGATTTAAAGAGAAATTATCTTTTCTGAATAAAGTTTAAAGAAAATTTCAAATTTGATTTACAAAATCAATATTTTTTATTTAAATTATTTAAACTTATGATAATGTTAGTGATATTATTATATTTTGTAGGATTAATCTCTTTAGTTTTAAATCGTTTTCATTTAATAATAATTTTATTAAGAATAGAATTTATATATATATCAATAATAATTTTAATTTTATTTTTTTTTTATTTAACAAATTTAATGAACATTTTTATTTTTTTAACTAGAATTGTTTGTGAAGCTTCAATAGGCTTGAGTTTATTAGTTTTGTTAAATTTTTTTTATGGTAATGAGCTAATTAATTCATTTAATTTAATTAAATGTTAATGATAATTTTTATAGGATTTTCAATTTTATGATTATCTTTTTTTTTTAATAGATTTGAAATTATAATTATAATATTATTAATATTTTTATTAACTTTTGTACATATTTTAATTCCTGAAATTATTATTGTTATCAATAATTTAAATTTAGATTCAATGAGAATCTTATTGAATTTATTAACAATTTGAATTTCTTTCCTAATATTATTAGCAAGAATAAAAATAAATTTTTATAATAAAAATTTTATATTTTATGTTAGTTTAATAATATTATTATTAATTATTTGTTTTTCAGTAACAAATTTACTATTATTTTATTTTTTTTTCGAATCAGTATTATTTCCTATTATTATAATAATTTTTGGATGGGGTATCCAACCTGAACGTCTTCAGGCTGGAATATATATGTTAATATATACTATTTTAGGATCATTTCCTTTATTTGTAATAATTATTTTCTATATAATTAAAGCATATTGTTTAAACTATAATTATATAGATTGAATTAGTTTAGATTTTTTTGGAAATATGTTTATTTTTATTATATTAGGATTTTTTGTTAAAGTTCCGATATTTTTTTTTCATCTTTGACTTCCTAAAGCTCATGTAGAAGCCCCAATTTCTGGATCTATAATATTAGCAGGAATTTTATTAAAATTAGGAATTTATGGAATTTTTCGATTTAAAATAATAATTATTTTTAATATAATTTTATTTTCTGAGTTTTTTATTTCTATTTCTATTTGAGGAAGAGTTATAATTAGAATTTTTTGTTTATATCAAATTGATATTAAATCATTAATTGCTTATTCATCAGTTTGTCATATAGGAGTTATTTTAGGGGGATTAATAAGAATAAATATTTTAAGATCAATAGGAGCATTAATTTTAATAATTGGTCATGGATTATGTAGTTCAGGATTATTTTGTATAGCAAATTTAATTTATGAACGTATAAATACACGTAGTATGATTTTATTTAAGGGTGTTAAAACAATTTTTCCTTCATTAACATTATGATGATTTATATTTAGAATTGTTAATATATCAGCTCCTTTAACAATAAATTTAGTTGGGGAATTTTTATTGATAATAAGAATTTTAAAATTAAGTATATTTTTTATATTTCCAATTATACTTGTAATTTTCTTAAGAGCTTGTTATTCTTTATATATATATAGTTATATTAATCATGGTCAAGGATGAATTTTATGGTCTTCAAGTTTAATTAATTTACGTGAATACAATTTATTATTCTTGCATATTTTTCCAAGATTTTTTTGAATTTTAAAAATATCAATATTTTGTAAATGAATTTAATTTGTTTAATTAGTTTATTTAAAAATAATAATTTGTGGAATTATAGAAGAAAAATTTAAAATCATTAAACAATTTTTATTTATTGGTCTATATTTTTAATTTTTTTAAGAATTATATTTATAATTTTATTTCTAGAAATTTTATTTTCAAATAAAATATTTATTATTGAATATTTTTTAATAACAATTTTAAATGTTGATTTTAAATTTTATTTTTTGTTAGATTGAATTAGACTAATTTTTTCTAGAATTGTTTTACTTATTTCTGGTGTTGTAATTTTATATAGGTTTTCTTATATAAGAGATGATAAAAACAAAAATTCATTTTGTTTAATTGTTTTATTGTTTGTTTTATCCATATTATTTTTAATTTTAATACCTAATATATTTATATTAATTTTGGGGTGGGATGGATTAGGTTTAGTTTCTTATTGTTTAGTAATTCATTATCAAAGAGTAAATTCTTATAATTCTGGTATAATGACCGTTTTAAGTAATCGAGTAGGAGATGTTATAATTATTATAAGATTAATTTTTTTTTTTAGTTTTGGTAGATTTGATTTAATGTCTTTGAATAAAATTGAACTAATTTGTGGAATTATAATTTTGGTTGCTGGATTGACAAAAAGAGCACAAATTCCTTTTTCTGCTTGATTGCCAGCTGCAATAGCAGCTCCAACTCCCGTTTCATCTTTAGTTCATTCATCAACTTTAGTAACCGCAGGAGTATATTTATTATTACGGTTTAATTTATTATTTAAGTTGAGATTATACTCTGAAATTTTAATAAAAATTTCATTATTAACTATATTAATATCTGGAATTAATGCTTTTTTTGAAAATGATTTTAAAAAAATTATTGCTTTTTCTACTTTGAGACAGTTATCTTTAATAATAATTTCAATTTCTTTAAATATAATTAATTTAGCTTTTTTACATTTAATTATACATGCTATTTTTAAATCAATATTATTTTTATGTGCAGGATTAATTATTCATTCTTTTTTTGGTATTCAAGATATTCGAATATTAGGGAATTTTTTTAATGTTAGTCCATTAATTTCAAGAGTTATAATAATTTCAATTCTATCTTTAATAGGATTTCCTTTTATCGGGGGATTTTATTCAAAAGATTTAATTGTAGAAATGTTTTTCTTTAAAATAAATAATATTATTTTAATTTTAGTATTCATATTAGGACTAATATTTACTTTTCTTTACTGTAGTCGAATAATTTTTTTAATTTTATTGAAAGGAACAATAAATTCCTCAATAATAAAATTTGATTTTAATTTTTATATAAATTTACCAATTTTAATTTTATGTTTTTTTATATTAGTTTCAGGAGTGATAATTAGATGATTTGTTATTCCAAATTTTAGTACAATTTTTATTTCTAGTCTTAGAAAAAATTTTATTATTCCATTAATAATAATCTCAATTATAATTTTTATTATTTTTAAAAAAGTTTCTATTTATAGATGAAAATTAGATTTTTTTTTCAAAATTTGAAATCTATCTTTTTTAACAAGATACATTGTATTATTTAATTCAAAAAATTTATTAAAAGTTAGAATGAATGATTGAACTTGAATAGAACATATCGGTCCTTCTACATTAAAAAAAAATTTAAGTCATTTATATAATTTCAATTCTTGAATTGAAATTAAAAATTTAAATAAGATTTTAATTATGTTATTATTATGCTTATTAATTTTTATAGTATAATATAAAAGTTAATCTTTATAGTTTAAATTAAAACATTACACTGAAAATGTAAAAATAACTTTTTAAAGATAAAACTTAACTTTTGGTGTAAAAGCACAAAAAATTTTGATTTTTTTAGAAATAATTTTAAATTATTAAAGTTAACTTAAAAAAAATATATTAGTAAAAGTAATAAAGAATTACATTATTTATCCTATCAAGATAATCCTTTCAAATTCAGGCATTTTACTATGCCTGAATAGTATTACATCTATTGTAAATAAGGGGCGACTTCCGGCTATCTCATCTACTGGACCGCATAGATGTAACAAAGGGTCATACTAAGTCTAACACACATCTAATACATAATAAATTCGGAGAAAAAGAGGAGATGATGGCATATAGCTCAAAATCAGTACCTATTAAAATAAGCCGAAATTTCCCAGTAAAATTTAGCATACTCTCCTTTAATATATCGAGATAACCGATAGACACGAGTTTGGCGAAAAAAAAAATTTTTTCAATTTGACAGAATAATGTGATAAATTTAGAATTTATTTATGAAAAAAATCAATTGAAATTGAGATTTATAGAGTAAAAACTCTTTTTTATATTTTCAAAATATATACTTGGTATAGTTAATAAATCTATGTAAATATTAATAAAAAGATGAAAAAGTATAGTGAAGTAGTAATTTTTCTTATTATGTCATAAGGATATTCAATGGGTATAGCTCCTAAAAAAGTTAATAATATAAAAAGGTGAAATTTTTAAATTATTAATTTATTTATTGATTTTTAAAAAATCTAAAAAGAGACTAGGATTAGATACCCTATTATTTAGAAATAAAATATTGTTAGTAAGTAATTATTATGAAAACAAAAAATTATGGCGGTATTTCAAGCTTTTCAGAGGAATTTGCTCTATAATGGATAAAACACCTGAATCTTACTAAAATTAGTTATAATCAGTTTGTATACCACTATTAATAATAATAAGTAATATTTATTATTTTAATTTAAAAAAAAAAATTTTTTTTTTTAAATAAGTTAAGTCATGGTGCAGCAAAAATTTTTAGAATGAAGTGAATTACAATTCTTTTAAGATAATTAAAGTTAAATTAATTTTAGGATTTGAAAGTAAAAATTCAATAGTATGGTATTTTGAATTAAGTTCTGAAATATGTACATATCGCCCGTCGCTCTTTATTGAAGATAAGTCGTAACAAAGTTAAAATACTGGAAAGTGTTTTAAAAAAAAATGAAATCAATTATTGATGTTTCATTTACAATGAAAATTTTGTTTAATACCATTTTTTTTATAATTAAAATAAAATTTTTATTTTTTCATTTTTAAATTAATTAAAATTTAAATTATATAATATATTAATAACTGAAAAGGAACATTTTTAAATTTTTAAAAAGTAATAATTTTTTGTACCTTTGGCATTAGGGATTATCAAAAGAAAATAAAAATTTATTTTTCTCGAAATAAATTGATCTAATTATTATTAATTTAATATATTTTAAAATATTAATAAAATATAAATTAGAAGTGAAATTCTTTTCAAAATTTAAGATATCTAGTTTTTAAAAAAAAATAAAATTTTTTCTGTTTAAAAACATTTTTTTTAAAAAAAACAGAATAATTTCTCTAGGATAAGCTAGAGAAAATTCTAAAATAATTATATTAATTTTAATAAGAAGGAATAAAATTATCCATTCAATTTTTATAAGTAATTTTTATAAATTTTAAAAAAAAATTTAGTTTTTTTAAAAAATGGAAAAAAATATTTTTTTCAAAAAAAAATGATTTTATTAGTAAAATATTTTTTATTTTTAAATTTTAAAAAAATATATAAAAATTATATTTTTATAATTAAATTAAAGTAACTCGGCAAAAATTTTTTCTGACTGTTTAATAAAAACATTTTATTTAGAAATTAAAAAATTAATTAAATAAAATTCCTGCTCAATGATAATTATATTAAATTGCTGTAGTATTTTGACTATACAAAGGTATTGTAATAAGATTTTAATTGAATGCTAAAAGAATGGATTAACAGATAAATACTTTCTTTAATTTAAAAATTAAATTTATTATTTTTTGTGCAGAAACAAAAATAAAAATTAAGGACAAGAAGACCCTAAGAATTTTAATTTGATTTAAATAATTTATATTTCTTAATCAAATTTAATTGGGGCGATTGAAAAATATTTTTAACTTTTTTTTAAAAAAATTATGAACCATTAATAATGGTAATATGAAAAAATACTCTAGGGATAACAGCGTAATAATTTTTGATAGTTCATATAGACAAAATAGTTTGCGACCTCGATGTTGGATTAGGATTCTAATTTAATGAAGAAGTTAAATTAAGAAGTTTGTTCAACTTTTAAATTCCTACATGATCTGAGTTTAAACCGGTGAGAATCAGGTTGGTTTCTATCTTAATTTTATAATTAATACAATTTAGTACGAAAGGAATTTTTGTATAAAATTATTTTATTTAAGATCTTACAGTTTTTGCATCAATTTTTGGAATTATTAAAGTGGCAGAATAAATTGCGAGGAATTTAAGCTTCCTTAATGATTAATTCCTTTAATAATACTTAATTTAATTTTATATTTTATTTTATTAATTATAGCATTATTAAGTATTGCATTCTTCACTCTTTTGGAACGAAAAATTATAGGATATTGTCAAAATCGAAAAGGCCCAAATAAAAGAGGAATTCATGGAATATTTCAACCCTTTAGAGATGCAATAAAATTATTTTCTAAAGAAATAAATATTATATTTTATATAAATTTAATTCTTTATGTCATTTCACCTATATTAAGAATTTCAATTATACTTTTATTATGAATAATTTTCATTTTTAAAAGAAATGCAATTAATCTTAATTTAACTTTAATCTTCTTTTTATGTTTATCAAGTTTAAGAAGTTATACAGTATTAATTAGAGGATGATCCTCTAATTCTAAATACTCTTTAATTGGGTCATATCGAGGTGTTGCACAAATCATTTCTTATGAAGTAAGAATAGCTATATTATTAATTAGTTTATGTTTAATTTGTGAAGGATTTTCATTTAAAAATTTCATAATTATTCAGGAAAATTTTATAATTTTTATAAGATTTATAATAATAATATTAATTTGATTAACAATTTCATTAGCTGAAACTAATCGAACTCCGTTCGATTTAGTTGAAGGAGAATCAGAATTAGTATCAGGTTTTAACATTGAATATGGATCATGACTTTTTGCTTTAATTTTCATAGCAGAATATGGAATAATCATTTTAATTAGAATATTAACAAACTATTTATTTTTAGGTATGTTAAATTTAAACAACTTAGTAACTTTAATAATTATAATATTATTTATTATAATCCGAAGAACATTTGTTCGATTTCGTTATGATATACTAATAATAATAGCTTGAAAAACAATTCTTCCTGTAACAATTTATTTTTTTTTTTCTATAATAATTATTTATTTCTTATTTTCTTACAGTTTTTGCATCAATTTTTGGAATTTAAATCAAAGAGAATTTTAACAATGAAAATGTTAAGTGTTTAGAAATTACACTATTTAAAATTAAATAAGATTAAAATGGAAACCATTAATTTTAGGTTAGAAGCCTAATTTTATTTAATCTTAATAGGATTTATTAAGAAAAATCAGTTAATTCATTAACAGTGAACAGCCTCTATTTTGGCTTCTATTAAAAAATAGAATTTATCTAAATTCAGGTCGAAACTGAATGCAATATTATCGCTTTATTTTAAAATAGAAAAGGGTATAAGTCCAATCTATAGTTGCAAACCAAATTTTATAATTTTTAAATACTTTTCTAAAAAATAAAATATTTATTTTAACCAATCAATTATTCCTCTTTTTCACTCAATTAACAAACCAATAATAATAATTAAATTAATTATTAAAAATGAAATAATTAAAGATAAATTTTTATTATATAATAATAAAGGATAAGGAATAATAACAATAATTTCAACATCAAAAATTAAAAAAATAATGCCAATAAAAAAAAATTTTAAAGAAAATGGAACTCGAGATAAAGAAAATGGGTCAAATCCACATTCAAAAGGAGATAATTTTTCTTTATACATAAAATTTTTGAAAAAAATAATAATAAAAATTATAAAAAATAAAATGAGAAAAATAATAAGCAATAAAAAATATTTAAAAATTGTTTAATTTTAGAAAACTTATTAATTGGAAATTAATTGTACTTTTTATACTAATTAAACAGTAAATTCATCAATATATGAAAGTAAACAAAAATAATCATACTACATCAACAAAATGTCAATATCACGCTGATGCTTCAAATCCAAAGAAATGACTTGTAGAAATTAAATTTTTCTTAATTCGAATTAAAGTTACCATCAAAAAGATTGATCCAATAATTACATGAATTCCATGAAATCCAGTAGTCATAAAAAAGGTAGATCCAAAAATTCCATCATTTATGAAAAATTGAGCTTGAAAATATTCAAATATTTGAAAAAATGTAAATGTTATTCCTAAAAAAATTGTAATTTTTAATGAAAATAAAGTTATTTTATAATTTCCATTTATAATTGAATGGTGAGCCCAAGTAACTGAAACGCCTGATGAAATAAGAATAACAGAATTTAATAAAGGAATTTCAAAAGGATTAAAAGGAAAAATTCCTTTAGGGGGTCAATTCCCGCCAATTTCTATACTAGGAGCTAAGCTTCTATGAAAAAATGCCCAAAAAAATGAAATGAAAAAAAAAATTTCAGATACAATAAAAAGTAATATTCCCAATTTTAACCCTTGAAGAACTAAAATTGTATGGAATCCTTGAAAAGATCCTTCTCGTGAAACATCACGTCATCATTGAAATGATGAAAAAATTAAAATTAAAAATGCAATAAAAATTAAAAATTTTCTGTTAAAATTAAAAAAATTAATAAATCTCAAAGTTAATGCAAAGGCTGAAATTGATCTGGTAATAGGTCATGGACTTTTATTAACTATATGAAAAGGATGAAATATCATAAGTTTAAACTTCATTAATGTAAAGAGAAATTAATATTATAAATACAAATCTTTGAATAAAAGCAACAGCAGTTTCTAAAACTAATAATATAAATATAATTAATATTATAATAAAAAAAATATTAATATCAATTATAATTGATGATAATAAATGAATTAATAAATGACCTCTAATTATATTAGCTGTTAATCGAATAGATAATGTAATAGGACGAATTAAATTTCTTACGGTTTCAATTAAAACTATGAAAAATCTTAAATAAATAGGTGATCCTAAAGGAACTATATGGCTTATAATCTTATTAAATTTATTAATTATTCTAAAAATTATAAATGAAATCCAAAAAGAAAAAGCATAAAATATTGTAAAAATTAAATGACTTGATGGAGTAAAAATAAATGGAAATAAACCAAAAAAATTTCTATATAAAATTAATATAAAAATAGAAATTAAAAAAATTAAATTTTTTTTTTTAATCACATTAATATTATTTCTTACCTCCTTAAAAAGTTTATTAAAAAAAATTTTTCAGGAGGTAAGAAATAAAGAAGGTAATAATCAAAAAGAAAATGGAGCTAAAAAAATTCAAAAAACTAAGGTTAATCAGTTTAGCCTTAAATTTAAGGAAGTTGAAGGATCAAAAATTGAAAATAAATTATTTATCATTTAAATTGAATTTTTTGATTATTTTTTGTAAATTTTATATTTAAAATTGATCAATTTAATTTGAAAAAATAAATAATAATATTTATTCTTATAATTGAAATAAGAATTGATAATGAAATTAATATTCAGTTTATTGGAAATAATTGAGGGATTAAAAATCACTGTTTGTAATTAAAGAATGACATTCTTTTGTTATTTTTTAACTAGATTTTTCATTGAAAGTAATTTACTATTAATTGGTTTAAGAGACCATCGCTTAAATTTTTCAGCCATTCAATGGTTAATTTATGTTGAAATAAATTTAATAAAATTTATTATTCTTGTTACTTCTATTGAAATAGGTATAAATCTATGATTAGCTCCACAAATTTCTGAGCATTGACCAAAGAATAGTCCTGGGCGATTTCTAATAGTAAATGTTTGATTTAATCGTCCTGGAACTGCATCTATTTTTATACCTAGAGATGGAATGGTTCATGAGTGAATTACATCAGCTGATGTAATTAAAAATTTAATTATTGTATTGAATGGAATTATTATGTTATTATCAGTTTCTAGCAGTCGGAATGAATTATTTTTCATTTCATTTTCTGGGATTATGAATGAGTCAAATTCCTTGTTGAAATCAGAATACTCATAGGATCAATATCATTGATGTCCAATGATTTTAATAGATGTTATGGAGTGAAAGATTTCATCAGTTAAATAAAGTAAGTGTAAGGATGGAATTGCAATGAAAATTAATGTGATTGTTGGGATCAACGTTCAAATAATTTCAATTTCTTGACCTTCTATTATTGATTTTCTTGTTATATTGTTTATAACAATATTTCAAATTATATATATTGTAATAATGGTAATTGAAATAATAATAGATATAGAATGATCATGGAAAAATGCTATTTGTTCCATAATTGGAGAATTTATGTCAGGAAAAGATATTTGAGACCAAATTATCATGGGTTAGTTATAGTTTAATAATAATGTTATTTTGATTAAAGGTATGTTCTGATGGAGGAAAATTTAATATTCATTCAATTGAAGATGGAGAAGATAATGAAGAAAAAATATAATTTTTATTGATTATTGAAGTTCAAATGATAATAATTATTAATATTGTACCGATTAAAGAAATTATAGATCCTATTGATGAAAAAAAATTTCATTTTGAGTAGAAATCTGGATAATCAGAATATCGTCGGGGTATTCCTCTTAACCCTAGAAAATGTTGTGGGAAAAATGTTATATTTACTCCAATAAATGTAATAATGAATTGACTTTTTGTTATAATAGAATTGAATCTAAGTCCAAATATTAAGGGAAATCAATGAATAATAGCACCTATAATAGCGAATACTGCTCCTATAGATAAAACATAATGAAAATGAGCTACTACATAATATGTATCATGTAAGATAATATCAATTGAAGAATTAGCTAATATAATTCCTGTTAATCCTCCAATTGTAAATAAAAAAATAAATCCTAATCTTCATAGAAGAGGTGTTCTAAATTTAATGTTTGTACCATGTAAAGTTGCTAATCAACTAAAAATTTTAATTCCTGTTGGGACTGCAATAATTATTGTTGCTGATGTGAAGTAAGCTCGTGTATCTACATCTATTCCTACTGTAAATATATGATGAGCCCATACAATAAATCCTAATATTCCAATTGCTAATATAGCATAAATTATACCTAGATTTCCAAAAGGTTCTTTTTTTCCTGTGTGGAAACAAATAATATGAGAAATTATCCCAAAACCGGGAAGAATTAAAATGTATACTTCAGGATGACCAAAAAATCAAAATAAATGTTGATATAAAATTGGATCACCTCCTCCTGATGGGTCAAAAAATGAAGTATTAAAATTTCGATCTGTTAATAATATTGTAATTGCTCCAGCAAGAACTGGCAGAGATAAAAGAAGAAGAATTGTTGTTGTTAAAACTGATCAGACAAACAAAGGTACTCGTTCTATTGATATTCCAATTGATCGTATGTTGATAATTGTAGTAATGAAATTAATTGATCCAAGAATTGATCTAGCTCCAGCTAGATGAAGAGAAAAAATAGCTATGTCTACTGATGGCCCATAATGGGATAAATTAGAAGATAGTGGAGGGTATACAGTTCATCCTGTGCCAGCACCTGATTCTACTAGAGATGAGTTAATTAATAGGCATAAAGAAGGAGGTAATAATCAAAATCTTATGTTGTTTATTCGGGGAAATGCTATATCTGGAGCACCAATTATAATTGGAACAAGTCAATTTCCGAATCCCCCAATTATGATTGGTATAACTATAAAAAAAATTATTACAAATGCATGGGCTGTAACAATTACATTATAAATTTGATCATTTCCAATTAATGTTCCTGGTTGGCTAAGTTCTATGCGAATTAGAATTCTTATAGATATTCCTATTATTCCAGATCATGCTCCTAGTATTAAATATATTGTTCCAATGTCTTTATGATTTGTTGAGTATATTCATCGCGGTAAAATGGTCGAATTTTAGGCGATAAATTGTAAATTTATTTATGGTTAAACCTTTTACTAAGATTTATTTTTATAATTTCTACTTTGAAGGTAAACAGTTTTTTTAACTTAAAATCTTTAAATTATTAAATTTATTGAAAAAATTGCAATTATAATATTAATATTTAAAATTAAATTTTTAATGTTTATTTTTGTTAATATGTAAATTTTAGTATTCATTAAATTAATAAATAAATTAGGTATAATTGCTCGTACATAAATAAAAATGTTAATAATTGAGGATATAATTAAAATGGAGATTATTATTCTTCTTGAATTTATAATAATTAAAATTGAAATAAATTTCATTAGAAATCCTAAGAAAGGAGGTATACCTCCTAAAGATAATATTATTATACAAAAAGTGATTTTAATATTAAAATCACTTTTTGTATAAATAAGATTATTAATATAATTAGAATTAATTTTAATTAATATCGATGTAATTTTATAAATTAAGATTGAGTATACAATTATATATGAAATTCAAAAGTTTCTTCTAATTAATATTAATACAATTATTCATCTTTGATGTGAAATTGAAGAAAAAATTAAAATCTTTTTTAAAGATTTTAAGTTAAGTACAAAAATTGATGCAAAAATTGATGAAATTATTACAAAAATTGATAAGATATTTATTTTAATTGAAGACAAGATAAATAAAGGAATAACTTTTTGAATAGTCAAAATTAAGAACAATGATTTAAAATCAAGTATTTCACTCAAATTAGTTAATCAAAAATGAAATGGAATAATAGCTAATTTAATTATGATTGATATTATTGCTGTAAAGCAAAAAAATTTAATAGCTATAATTTCAAAATTTAATATTCTAAATAAGAATAAGTTAGAAGAGAATGATTGAATAATAAAATATGAAATTATTGAATTTGATCTATTTTTTTTTTTTGAATTTAAAATTGGAATAAATATTAGTAAATTTATTTCTATTATTAATCAATAAATGAATCATGACTTTGATGAAATAGTAATAATTACAGTAGTTATAATTATTCATTTTAAAAGATTTTTAAAAAGTATTAATAAAGGAAAAGTTTTCATTTTTGGGGTATGAGCCCACTAGCTTATTAATTTAGCTTACTTTATT